ATTAATAATATTTTATTAATTATTTAATTTATTCTTTATTTATTAATAATATTTTCTATTTTTATATGTTATATGTATGTTATATGTTATTTTATCTTATCTGTTTTTTTATCTTATTTTATCTTATTTTTTAAAATGCAATTACTTCATTTAATCAATTGATCTTTTTTCTCTATATTTTATAGCGATTTTCTCTATATTTTATAGCAATAAAATTTGCTCAATAAAATCTGGTTTTGTTGTTATAGAACACGGTATTCTATATTCTATAGTAGCAATATTCTATAGTGGAGTAGCAATATTCTATAGTAGCAAAGTAATAAGAAATACGAATAATAAATTTAAAAGTATGAATAGAACAAAAGAGGGGGGAGGAAATAATAAAGAAAAATTTATACAAAGCTAGATATGAATCATCCACACCCTCTTTTTTGTATTTCATTAATTTTAATTGAATTTTGTTTGATTAAGACTAAGTTCTGTAAAAACCCCCGCCTTCTTTAAAATATCATGAACAGTTCCGGTAGGTTGAGCTCCTTTTTCAAGGAAATAGAGAATAGCGGGAACATTTAAATAGGTTTGATTATTTATCGGATCATAAAAACCCACTTTTCGAAGATCTCTTCCCTCTCTTCGGGATCGAACATCAATTGCAACGATTCGATAAACGGCTCATTGGGATAGATGTAGTTAAATAATACCCCCCCCTAGAAACGTATAAGAAGTTTTATCCTCGTACGGCTCGAGAAAAAAATGATTAATTATTAATTTTAAAGTTATGTCTATGTATGGAATTAGAATGTCAAAAAGATCCATAAACCAGCAAATCAATTAGACATTTCAACCGTTAAACCGTCTTTTTTTAGCAAAACAAAAAAAGAAGAAAAAAGCATTCGTACTCTCATAACTCAAGTCAAATAACTCTCAAAATGCCCCAAAAAAAATCCTTAGGCATTCTTTTATTGAGTGGTCTCTAACCCCTTTTTTGTTTGTCTCGCTTAGAATCTATTTTGATTCTTCATTTTAATCTAGTTGTTGAGAAAATTGAAAAGGGTATTTCCTTGTTCTAGGATCTTTTATCTTTTCCTTGAATCATTGGGTTTAGACATTACTTCGGCGATATTTAATCATTTCAAAAATGGCAGCAACATGCCCTTTTTTTTTTTTCTCTCTTTTTTTCTTTCTATCAAAGAATCATATGAACGATTAATTCCCGCACGATACACTTTTGATCGAAAGAGTTTTACCAATTCCAACAATTTACTTTTTGATTTGAAAATAGTTTGAATCGGAGCCTTTCGATTTCTATTTCTATATCAAAAATAGACTTACGAAGTTGTTCCAACTTATTGATTTCCATTAACTAACCCTAGATCCTTGCCCCTGAAAATAGATGTTTCTCTTCGAGCTCCATCCTGTACTATTTACATTACAACCCAACAAAAAGCCGGATTATAATAGAACAAAGGATGTCGAGCAAAAAGCACCTTCATTTCTACATAATGGAAAGTGGTGGGTTTTGACATCCACAGCCGATCATGTCCTTCAAGTCGCACGTTGCTTTCTACCACATCGTTTCAAACGAAGTTTTACCATAACATTCCTCTAGTTTGGAACATTGATTCAATTATGGAATCATGAATAGTCATCGGTTCAGTCGATCCATCGTAATCTATCTATACTTCTTCCTTCTATATGAAATAAATTTCCTTCTATATGCTATATGAAATAAATATATAATTTAGGAAGAAAAAGCCTCAATAAGAATTCAAACTAATCCATATTGTATGAATGCTAAATGCTATATATATTTTTATTAGAATAGAATTCTATAGAATAATATATAATATTAGGAAAAAAAAAAGAATATCATTAATAATATTACGAAAATAATAATATCACGAATATTATAAATAACACAAATAAACTAATCTTTTTGAATCTACCTTGCATCTTCAAATAACCCGATAGATCAAATAACTCTATAGAATAGATCCACCAATCTCACAGTTTTTCGAGTGCCAATCTTAAGAAATCATTCAAAATAAAAAGCAAGAATCACACTTTCTCCAATATTTGACTCTTAGAAAGAAGGTTATTAAAAATTTTAATATTAAAAACAAAAAAAAAGTTCGATTCGGATATCGTTATTCTGATATATAAAAAGAGTATGCTCTGGGACGGAAGGATTCGAACCTCCGGATAGCGGGACCAAAACCCGTTGCCTTACCACTTGGCCACGCCCCAAATAGATTTCTATTTGAAACTACTAAACACTAATATGGGTATTCCTTGTTCGTCAATTCCAGTTCCAAATAGCTATGGAATAGAGTAGATTCTTGCTACGATTTTTGCACGTATGGATAGAGAATTAAACCGAATTTATTGATCATTACATAGAATTCAATTAAGATATTGTATGAAAGTATGATTTCTTCTATTCTCTTGTAAGAATTGAAGGCTTTTTGATTGGGTGAGTTCAAAGAAGTATTGTTTAGTCTGCCTTATTTTTTTTCCTTTCCTCATTTTTTTCCTTATATCAAAAAACATATTAATAACTCAATCAAAATTATCTCCAAGAACAAAATTTTGTTATGCTTAATATCTTTAATTTGATCTGTATCTGTTTTAATTCTGCCCTTTTTTCGAGTAGTTTTTTATTCGTCAAATTGCCCGAGGCCTATGCTTTTTTGAATCCAATCGTAGATTTTATGCCAGTAATACCTCTTCTCTTTTTTCTCTTAGCCTTTGTTTGGCAAGCTGCTGTAAGTTTTCGATGAGATCCTTAAATACTGGAGATCCTTAAATACTGTCCTAGAAAAATTCATGATTGTTTCAAGAAAAAAAAAATTCTAACAATTGAAAAGATCAGATGAAAAGATCAGATAAGTCTTACACTATGAACGAACCCTTAATTCAAAGATGGAAATTCTTGGATAGCCATGATAAATCTGGATCATCCCATTTCCTCATTCTGACCCTTTTTCGCCGAAAAACCCTATTTAGATTAGAGTCCGCCACAATATATAATTGTTGGTATGAAAGAATTTTTTTTGTAAAGAAAAACTCAACTCTTATTACATTGCAAGTGAATTTCTGAAAATTCTTTTCGATTTCTAGAAATCACTTTATTTCTTGGTGTCAAAACCAAAACAAAATAGGATATGTGGTATAAAAACGGGGAATCTATTCTCTTCTTTTCCAAAAAAAAAATGATCTTGGAGATTGTGTAATGCTTACTCTTAAACTCTTTGTTTACACCGTAGTGATATTCTTTGTTTCTCTCTTCATCTTCGGATTTCTATCTAATGATCCGGGACGTAATCCTGGGCGCGAAGAATAAAAATAAAAAAGGGAGAGTTCCTTGCTTCATTTTTAGAAATGGTATTAGGATTTGATCTATTCCACTGCCAAAAACCGAAACGGAAAGAGAGGGATTCGAACCCTCGGTACGAATAACTCGCACAACGGATTAGCAATCCGACGCTTTAGTCCACTCAGCCATCTCTCCTAATTGAGAAAAGATAATTACTATGTTACAGCACGCAAAAAGAAATGCTTGAAAAAGTCCTTTTTTACTTTGTTATATAGGTTATATAGATTATTATTTATTTATATAGATTATTATTAATATATAATTATATTATTAATATATAAATATATAGATATATAAATATATAGATTCTTAATTTTATTATTATTATATAGATTGATTATATAGAATATAGATATATCCAACTTTTCTATAGATATATAGAACTTTTATCAGTAATTCCATTTCATTTATATTCTATACCATTTATATTATTAAATATAAATAAAAGAAGGGCTCTAAAGAAAGAAATATCTCAACAAAAAAGAAAGAATATCGCTTTGATTTCGCCAAAAGGGGACTTTTTTTATTTCCAATTTCCACGACCGGCCTGGTTAGTACCCGGCCGGGCTCATTTTTTTATTTTTCACTCAAATAACTCATTTTTTCTATGATTCTGCGATCTGACTTGTTGTAACAAAAAAACCTTGTTAAAAAAATCTTGTTATTGGATTGAATCAACAATCAGAAGCAGAAGAAGTCCTATTTCCGTTCCTATGATATAGAATCCAAATATTTTTTCTATTCTTTTTTTTTTTCTTCCTATTTCTTTTTATTTCCATTTATTTTACTAGAATCACTAGAATAAATAATTTATTTGACTAGCATAAATACTAAAAAAAAACTATATATTTTTGCACAATCCATTTTTATGTTATGACTAAGTCCTTTTGTCGAACCCTATCTATCAAAACTCCTATAACACAAGTCTTCTGACAAAAGGCGGCAAGGCCCTAACTTTCAGGATTTTTTATGCTCCTATCTTGTAATCCTATCTTGATTACGCCCAATTCCCCTGTTCGACAAAGGGTCCCTTTATATACAATAATCGCATTGTAGCGGGTATAGTTTAGTGGTAAAAGTGTGATTCGTTCTATTAATCCCCTTAAGAGTTAAGGGGTCCCTCGGTTTGATTCATATTCCGAGCAAAAACTTTTTTTCTTAAAAGGATTTAATCCTTTACCTCTCAAGGAAATTTTTGAGGAAGAATATACATTCTCGTGATTTGTATCCAAGGGCCAATTAAATTATATTTAAAATTATATTCTATAGAATTTTAGAATTCTATTTTAAATGAAAATTGAAAAATTGGATTATGAAATTACGAAACATAATTTTTTTTTTGAATTGGATCAATACTTCCAATTGAATAAGTACGAGGAAAAGATCCATGGATAAAGATAGAAAAGTGTATTTCTAATCGTAACTAAATCTTCAATTTTTTTTTGATAGGATAGATTGAAGCAAAATAGCTATTAAACGATAACTTTGGTTTACTAGAGACATTTACATCTTGTTTTAGCTCGGTGGAAACAAAATGCTTTTCCTAAGGATTTTATCAAATAGAAATAGAGAACGAAGTAACTAGAAAAATTGTTCTATTCTAATCCCACTCTTCTAGAAGGAT